AAACCTTTGGCAGTTCGGTTCATATTTTCTTTTTTTGAATCCTCTAATTTTATTCAAGTAATTGGTAATTGTTCGTTCATAGAATAAAAATGCTAATACTATTTCACTTTGAACTTCTAAACTGAAGCTATTCTTACTATTCTAAATAGTAATTATTAGAAATGGAAATTCTTATTACTATCCCTATCTATTTAATTCTTTTACTATTTTGTTTTTCATTGGTTAATATATTAGAATTAGATTTCATATTTTTTATTATTCTTTTCTTCTTTTTTATATTTAGTATTTTTAATATTTGCAAAAAGAAAAAAAAAAAGATCGTTGGAACAATCCATATTCGTGAAGCAACTGTTGTTACATTAGATCCCCCCAAGAGTTCTTTCCTTATGTAACTACAATAGAAAACAAATTAATATGGAAAGTTTCAAAGGGTAATAGGAGTTGCTCTTCTTTGAATCGAGTTGGCCCGAAATCAAATTTAAATAAAGAAAAAAAATCAAACCTTTACTTTTCAAAAAATTGAAGGTTTGATTTTTTTTAGTGTCCGTCTATAATGACTGATGAATCAAGAACTTTCAATTGGAACTAAATGAATTATTTAAATTAGTTTTTCTTACCGTCATATCTCGATTGAGACTTAGGTAAATGTTTTATTCATATAATTCTATGTAGTAAAATAACATATCTAATTTAGCTCTTCCATGCCTATTCTAACTAGTTATTTTGGTTTTTTACTGGCTGCTTCAACTATAACCCCAGCTCTATTTATTGGTTTAAACAAGATACGACTTATTTGAAATGAATTAAATTCAATAAACAATTTACAAAAATCAAAATCAAAGCAGAATATTTCATTTCAATTTCAGGTATTCTATGGTTCCTTCCCGCGTCAATTACTAATTTCTGGCCATTGAGATTCACGGATAATTCAGATTAATATTTAAGGATAGATCTTACCTCTCTTCTTATTCCCTAAAACAAATCGAAATGATTGAAGTTTTTCTATTCGGAATCGTCTTAGGTCTAATTCCTATTACTTTAACAGGATTATTTGTAACTGCATATTTACAATACAGGCGCGGTGATCAGTTGGACCTTTGATTGAGTAACATCTCTTTTTTTGATTGACCTCCTCTTTGTAGGAGGTCAATTTTAAGTTGCAATTATACTTTGTTTTGTTAAGTTCTTTCATTGTAATTCGACATAACATAAAAGGAATCACGCTCTGTAGGATTTGAACCTACGACATCGGGTTTTGGAGACCCGCGTTCTACCGAGCTGAACTAAGAGCGCTTTCTTAGATCCTATAACAATAGATATATAAAAGTAGATACAATTGTAAAGTTATCCCCGAATTTGATTGTGTGTACATATAGTATGTAAAAATGAAAGATTATGTCCAAAATTGACTGATCTTACTCAAGGAATCTCTTATAAGTATCTATAGGAGAAATAATAGGTAGGGATGACAGGATTTGAACCTGTGACATTTTGTACCCAAAACAAACGCGCTACCAAGCTGCGCTACATCCCTTTGAAAAATTGTTATACAGTGTGTCATTGTATAAAATCCATATCTTTTTTTCCACATCCTTCTTTTTTGCTCTACCTATTCTATAGATATAGATAGGTAGAGAATGTTCTTGTCATTTTTTTTAGGGGGCGGCAAAATTGAATCTGCTGGGTCATTGTACATATGCATTTTAGTTAGGAATTCCTAATTCTAATTTCATTTAAAGCAAAAACAAATGATCTTGAACTAAAATTAAAATATCGGATTATCTATGATCTATTTATTAGAATAGCGAACTAGGACTATATATGTATTACAATATACAATTCTTACACTATACAATACAAAGAAAATAAAAGAAGAAGGAGGATTTTCAATGCGAGATATAAAAACATATCTCTCAACGGCACCTGTGTTAACCACTTTATGGTTTGGGTCTTTAGCAGGTCTATTGATAGAAATTAATCGTTTATTTCCAGATGCCTTGTCATTCCCCTTTTTTTCATCCTGATGAAATTCTTGTATTGATAAAAAATGAAGAAGATTTGAGATACAATTCTACGTAACATGGCTATAAATTCTTTTTCTTTTATATCCTAATCTAGGATAAAAAAAAAAGAAAGAGTGTATTGAATTTCAGTCAAAATACAGTGAAATTTTTGGGGAAAAAAATGGAAATGTGGATCCAGTCTAGGGACGGTTCCATGAAATTCTAACATAGAAAGAAGAAAATACTGAGATTAGTATAGAAATGATTCATAGTTAGAAAAAATTGTATTAATTAATTATTACGATATTCTTAATATTCTTCTATTAATGAATATGACTCTTTTTTTTTATATTTAGAGTATTTTAGAGTATTATAGTAATTCTATTTTAGATTATAGTACTTCAAAGTCATTCGAATTCTAATAATTCAAAAAAGAAAATAGTTAGAAATTCCATAGCGAACGAAGTCGATCCAAAATGAAAAGGAGGTTCATGGCCAAGGGTAAAGATATTAGAATTATAGTTATTTTGGAATGTACCTGTTGTGTTCGAAAGGGTGTCAATAAAGAATTGCTGGGCATTTCTAGATATATTACTCAAAAGAATCGACACAATACACCCAATCGACTAGAATTTAGAAAATTTTGTCGCTATTGTCAAAAGTATACGATTCATGGGGAAATAAAGAAATAGATAAAAAAGAATTCGTGTTTGATTTTTCCAAATAGTGGGAAGAGTAAGAACTTTACATCTTAACATATATAATACAAACCAAATCCTATTTTGGTCGAATCTTAAATGAATAAGAAAAAAAGAGGATTATATTTTATAGATTCTTTTATATCGAAGGAATAAACAAACAAGGAATAAGCAAACCATGGATAAATCCAAACAACCTTTTCGTAAATCCAAGCGATCTTTTCGTAGGCGTTTACCCCCAATCGGATCGGGGGATCGAATCGATTATAGAAACATGAGTTTAATTAGTCGATTTCTTAGTGAACAAGGAAAAATCTTATCTAGATGGACGAATAGGTTGACTTTGAAACAACAACGATTAATTACTATTGCTATAAAACAAGCTCGTATTTTATCTTTGTTACCTTTTCGTAATAATGATAAACAATTGGAGAGAGTGGAGTCGATTCCTAGAACTCTTGGTCCTAGAACCAAAAATAAATAGATATACTCTTCAAAACTCCAATCGGAATTCAAGCTCATATTAATGTTTTGCTCAAAAAAAACTAGGATCCAGATTGGATTCTTGTATTCTAAAAAAGGAAAAATGGGGAAGAAATCTTTTTTTCTTGAAAGATGTTCGTTTCTTCCTACTACTCAAATATTAATTTCTTTTTATTCTATCTTCCCGGAGTCCATTCTCCGGGAAATCCTGTTTCAATCATTCTTGTTTCCTGTATAATAGATTCTATTAAGATTCTTTTATTCCTTTATTTGATTTGTATTCTTTTCTTTTTAATTGATAATTTTCTTTGAAATAATATCAAAAAAATTCTTATTTAATAGGGCTATTTGCGCAAGTATTTTACGATTCAAAAGCAATTGTCTTTTGTACAGATTGTGGATGAAGAGGCTATAACTATAGAATAGCCTATCCTCACGAGTTACCGCATTTATCCGAGTGATCCACAAACAACGAAAATCTCTCTTTTTCCTGCTCCTATCTCGATGAGAGGAAATCAAAGCTCTCATTCTTTGTTGAGTAGTCGTTCGAGTCAGTCTTGAATGAGCCCCTATAAAGGTTGATGCAAATAAACGAATCTTTTTTCGACGTCTCCGAGCTGTATATCCTCGTTTAACTCTGGTCATTGAATCAAATGAAACTTTATTGAATAACTAATTGATTACTCTTCTTTCAGTCATCCTTTTCTTCCGGTCGATTAATAACAAAACGGATTCTTCCGATATATAAAATATAAATTCCAATGGCTTTTGCGACTATGACCTTCCCGACCACGATTTTTTCTTTCTTCAAGGTATCTCGCCTGGAAATAAGAAATTTGACTACTTAACTAAATAAAAAAGAATAGTGGGTTTTCTCGTTTCTATGGCAACTTCTGAAACGGTGAGGTCCTCTCTATACACCGGAGCCTCTTCTTTCATTTCATCAAAATTTCTTGTGAACTTGTATAGTTCACACTCTTTGGCTCTACCCATCCTTTTTAAATTAGAATTCTTTTTTCAATTCTAATTCTAAAGTAATAGTCCTTTTCACAAAAAAGCTATCCATACAGTGACGGTATTTAATTCTGAAAGTTGGCTAGGTAGCTGACCTTGTTAGTCCGTTTTTTTTCAAGAAAAGGAATAGGAGCATAACCTTTTTCCTCCGCTTAATGGATAACTTTTTGTTACCAATGGAGAATTCCTTCTTATCTCAAACGGAATGATTGGATTTGCACCAATAGAAACCATAAAATTCATAACATAATTAGGTAGATAATAGATCTTGATACTAGTCAATCAAAAGGCCGTGTTCCACCCTATCTATCCTAATTCATTGGTAGTGGTCGTTGATACCGGAAAAATTTTTGCACTCATGATCTGAACTTAACGAGTCGCACATACACCCTAGTACATGTTCCTCGACGCTGAGGACATCCTCGAAGAGCGGGAGATTTCGTGACATTTCTTATTGGCTGTCTTGCGTTTCTAATAAGTTGTTTAATGGTTGGCATGGTGTGTCTATAGAATCTCATTCTAGATAGAATAGAGCGGGTTGGCTTAGATCGATCTTAACCTGATGATTGATGATTATGAATGATTTCTATTCACACGTAAATTTTGAATTTTGAAAAGTAATTCGTATATTTATATGGAATTCCCAGTATTTTCATTTTCGATCGCGACAAGATCAACGATGCCATGAGCTTGAGCTTCTGTTGCTGACATAAAAACATCCCTTTCCATATCTTCGGATATAACCCATAAAGGGTTGCCCGTTCTTTGTACATAAACTTTTGTAAGAGTTTCGCGAAGCTTCAATAGTTCTTCTGCTTCCAGGATAAAATCCCTTGCTTGTGCCTCGTAAAAAGAACTAGCAGGTTGGTGAATCATAACCCTGATGATATTGATATAACATCATGAATGGTTCTTCTATCTATATATCGCACGATTAGATGGATTAAAGTAAGGGGGAATCAAAATAACAATAAAAAAATAGAATTAAACAACCGTACAGGCATCTTTTGTACATTGCATACGGCTCTGCAATGGATTTTCTTTTTTTGATAGAATTTCTTTTATCGAAAAGAATAAATAGAACCTATATGATCCAAATCATTAAATGATCCATTTACCACCCTTCCTTTCGTAGTAGTTAAAAAGATACTATGATGGTTCTGTTGCTTTATATATTTATCTCGTCTGTGGTTTAGCAATCCCAAAGTTTCTTTTTGATAAGATCTAAGAAGGAAAAAATGATTTTTTCTATTTTTTTGATTCTTTCCTCTCATAACATAAAAAGAAGAAAGAGACTTCTGTTGTGGAAGAATAATGGTTTGTGACGCTGAAATTGACTCTTGCTTGACACAGAAAATCAAATCGGGAATAACCCTTCTTTCATACTACTATTTCGATACAAAATCTCATGTTAGAAAAAAAACAATAATGGTTTGTTCATATCGAACTCGAAGTGCCATGCTATTATTACTTATTCTTTATTTAATTCATATTCGATACAGCGAAGGCATAGTATTCTTTTTTTTTTCTCAAATAAAAAAAACTCATTGGCGCCAAGCGTGAGGGAATGCTAGACGTTTGGTAATTTCTCCTCCAACCAGAATGAAAGATCCCATTGAAGCGGCTAATCCCATACATATTGTATGTACATCCGGTAACACAAATTGCATAGTATCATAAATGGCTATTCCTGGTATTACCCATCCACCTGGAGAATTTATAAACAAATAAAGATCCTTAGTATCATCTTCTATGCTGAGATATACCATGAGACCAACAATTTGATTCGAGATCTCGCTATCAACCTCTTGGCCTAAAAAAAGTAATCTTTCTCGATGAAGTCGGTTGATTAGGACAAAATTGTATCCCTGAGGAACCGTACGTGCACCTTTGGATGCATACGGTTCAAAAGAATTGTGAAAAAAAAATCAATGTGTCGATTCCAATCCTATTTCTTTTTTTTTTAATGAGTTTTGCCCCCTTCTCCTTACCTCTATTCTATAATGTAGAAAATCAAAAAGAATTTTATGAACTTATTGAACTAACTTCTCATTGATGTATTGTTTCATCGAAATTCAAATTACGATGTAATTTTCTTGTTCCTAAATGGGCCTTTCAATTCTTTTAGGTTCTTGTTCTACTCCGGGGGAAGATTTGCCCGAATTCCATTTGCGCATATAGGTCAAATGATTCCAGTACCACTTCTTTTTTTTTTTCAATTGTTTCATACCTTTCCCCAAAATATTTGATGTATTAATCATACTACTTCATTGGTAGGTAGTTTGATATTATACCTATAGTAAATAGAAATATAAGAAGAGTCTATTCTATATTATAAAAGCGGTAATTGTGTAATCATAATCATCATATATTCTACATAATCTATTATATTCTAAGATTCTATTATCTTTCTATTATAGTAAGTTATATTATATTCATATTCTATTTAATTACTAATTAATCTCAAATTTATGAATAATTTAATGAAATTTATATTTTCTTTCTTATATTATTCTTATTTATTTCATTTATTTCTTTAATATTTATGATTTATATTACTACATTTTACACTTCCTTTCATTTACAATTTGGTATTATATGAACGGAGCCTGGATACTTTCTTTTATCAGTCCAAATAAACCATCAATTCTTTCAATTGATAATATTGATCCCCAATAGGAATTATTGTGCTTCACGCTCCAAATTATTGATGGTTCAATCAATACAATATCCAATATCTATTTATTGGATTGGGCGAAACAGAGAATACTCGATCGGGGGAGATAACGGGTAAATACCATATGACCAATATGTCTGACAAGTCGCACTATACGTCAACCCAAACTGCATCTTCCTCTCCAGGATTCCGAAAAGGAACTTTTGGAACACCAATGGGCATTAAGATAAATAAAAAAAATGAAGTACTATACTTTACTTTAATATGAAAACGTAACAATGGTTTTATTGTCTTCATCATTTTTTCTCTTTCTTTTTTTCCATTTTTATATTCTATATATATATTCTATTATTTCTTTTTATTATTATTCTATATTTCTATATTTCTTTTTTTTTTTTAATATTCTTTATATTTAGGATCTTATATTATATTATTATATATTATTTAGATTATATTATTATATTATATATTTAGATTATATATAGAATAGATTATATATAGAATATCTAGAATATATAGGAGTATAAGGTTCATAGAGGAAGACAGAATGAATAAATAAAAATTGTAACGAACGGGATCAATCGAATCAACCAACTGTTCGAATGATTTCGAATTCGAAAAGAGTATCTATGCATTTTTTCCCTCAAAATCCTCCCATTGCGTATTGGTCTTTATCGGGTATAGAATAAGATCTGTTTCTCTTTGTTCTTCTAAATAGAAAGAAAGAGAATTGTTCTCTCCTCTCTCTATTTCAAATTCTTTCTATTCTATTTCATTAAAAATAAAAGAAGGGAATACAAATAAATAGTAATCCTTTCCTATACAAAATCTACCGAACAGGTGAAATACATGGTCTAGTCTTTTCCAATGCGATAAAGTTACATAATGTCTATTTCTTTTTCAGAAAGGGGTATTTACATGGGTTTACCTTGGTATCGTGTTCATACTGTTGTATTGAATGATCCCGGTCGATTACTTTCTGTCCATATAATGCATACAGCTCTGGTTTCTGGTTGGGCCGGCTCGATGGCTCTATACGAATTAGCGGTTTTTGATCCCTCTGACCCTGTTCTTGATCCAATGTGGAGACAAGGCATGTTCGTTATACCCTTCATGACTCGTTTAGGAATAACCAATTCATGGGGGGGTTGGAGTATCTCGGGAGGAACTATAACAAATCCGGGCATTTGGAGTTATGAAGGCGTGGCAGGGGCACATATTTTGTTTTCTGGTTTGTGCTTCTTGGCAGCTATCTGGCATTGGGTGTATTGGGACCTAGAAATATTCTGTGATGAACGTACGGGAAAACCTTCTTTGGATTTGCCCAAGATCTTTGGAATTCATTTATTCCTCTCAGGAATCGCTTGCTTTGGCTTTGGTGCATTTCATGTAACAGGCTTATATGGTCCTGGAATATGGGTGTCTGATCCTTATGGACTAACTGGAAAAGTACAATCTGTAAATCCAGCATGGGGTGCGGAAGGTTTTGATCCTTTTGTTCCGGGGGGAATAGCTTCTCATCATATTGCAGCAGGTACATTGGGCATATTAGCGGGTCTATTCCATCTTAGTGTCCGTCCGCCTCAACGTCTATACAAAGGATTACGCATGGGTAATATTGAAACTGTGCTTTCCAGTAGTATTGCTGCTGTTTTTTTTGCAGCTTTCGTTGTTGCTGGAACTATGTGGTATGGTTCAGCAACTACTCCAATCGAATTATTTGGCCCCACTCGTTATCAGTGGGATCAGGGGTATTTCCAACAAGAAATATATCGAAGAGTTGGGGCTGGACTAGCCGAAAATCTGAGCTTATCGGAAGCTTGGTCTAAAATTCCCGAAAAATTAGCTTTTTATGATTACATTGGTAATAATCCGGCGAAAGGAGGATTATTCAGAGCAGGCTCAATGGATAATGGAGATGGAATAGCTGTTGGGTGGTTAGGGCACCCCATATTTAGAGATAAAGAAGGGCACGAACTCTTTGTACGTCGTATGCCTACCTTTTTTGAAACATTTCCAGTAGTTTTGGTAGATGCAGACGGAATTGTGAGGGCTGATGTTCCTTTTAGAAGGGCAGAATCCAAGTATAGTGTTGAACAAGTAGGGGTAACTGTTGAATTTTATGGCGGAGAGCTCAATGGAATCATTTATAGTGATCCTGCTACTGTGAAAAAATATGCTAGACGTGCCCAATTGGGTGAAATTTTTGAATTAGACCGGGCTACTTTGAAATCCGATGGTGTTTTTCGTAGCAGTCCAAGGGGTTGGTTCACTTTTGGGCATGCTACGTTCGCTTTGCTCTTCTTTTTCGGACACATTTGGCACGGCGCCAGAACCTTGTTCAGAGATGTTTTTGCCGGTATTGATCCAGATTTGGATGCTCAAGTGGAATTTGGAGCATTCCAAAAACTTGGAGATCCAACTACAAGGAGACAGGTAGTCTGATACAAAATTACTTTGCCATCTTTTGCCTTTCTTTTTTTTTTTATTTTATTCTAGTATTTAAAGTCTAGAAATTTCTATTTCTATTATATTAGATTTCTATTTTATAATTTTCTATTCTTTTCTATATTCATTATTAATTATTAATTGAATCTATTATCTATTTCATATTCAATCTTAATATATTCATTATGAATATATTAATCTAATAGTAATAAGATATTACTAGATCTATATATCTATATAGTCTATATCTATATAGTCTATATATAGTATATATACATACTATATAGATAGTAAGAGTAAATTAGTAAATCTCAATTTAGAATTTCTTTAGTCAATGATCCAAAATGAATAGGTGTGGAAGCTATAATTGTAAACCACGATCGAATCTATGGAAGCATTGGTTTATACATTTCTTTTAGTTTCGACTTTAGGGATAATTTTTTTCGCTATCTTTTTTCGAGAACCACCTAAAGTTCCAACTAAAAAAACAAAATGATTTTTCCTTCTTTCCATTGAAGTAATGAGCCCCAATATGAATATCGGGGCTCATTACTTCAACTAGTCCCCATGTTCTTCGAAGGGATCTCTTAATTTTTGAGAGGGTTGCCCAAAAGCGGTATATAAGGCATACCCAGTAAAGCTTACAAGTAAACCGGATATGGAGATGGCGACTAGGGTTGCTGTTTCCATTTTTTCGATAATTTCAAGATCACAAAGGATCACGATAATGTCGTTTATTTACAACTACAACGGAATAGTATACAAAGTCAACAGATTTCAACCCATGATGAAATGATGAAAGAGGATTTATGGCTACAAAAATTATTGAGAGTAGTTCTAGATCTGGGCCAAGACGAACTGGCGTAGGGAGTTTATTGAAACCATTGAATTCGGAATATGGAAAAGTAGCTCCAGGGTGGGGGACTACACCACTTATGGGAGTTGCAATGGCTCTATTTGCAATATTTCTATCTATTATTTTAGAAATTTATAATTCATCTGTTTTACTGGATGGAATTTCAATTAATTAGTTCATAAAAATTAGGAAGTCCTAGTTTTTCAATTAAAAAAGATTCTTTTACTTATACTTACTTAATGCTTAAAATATTAAAATACTTAATAATTTAACTTAAGATTACCTAAGACTTGGATTTATAGACCATTCTGGTAGTTCGATCGTGAAATTTATTTGTTTCGATATTTCATTTCCGGAATATGAGCGTGTGACTTGTTATAATTGATCCTATTGATAATACAAAGAATGAATTTGTCATCTCTATCAAGATGATTCTACCGTCAGATATTTATTGTAGTCTCTGGAGCACGGACTATATAGAATAGATCAAGAAAATAAATATTTGAACTATGATTCATACCTATTATTCAGACCTCGCAACCGAATAAAAAAAAATGGAAAAAAGGTCTTTTATTTTTCTAAATCAAACAATTTTTTCTCCGAAAGAAACCTCTTTCTATAGATTTTGTTGAGTTATTACATTCATTGAAGAAGTGATGATCAAATGGTTTTTACTCAGAAACCCTTTGAGTTTAGCTTTGGTTTTATTAAATCATCGTGGTTCTAGTATGAATCTGAGGTTTCAATTGATTCATAGGGTCTCAACAAGAGAATTCCTATAAAAAAAGATAGGGAAGAGAAGATTCAAGAGGCCTGTCACGATTAACATAAAAAAAGATGGATGAGCCAACTTGAGATTTTATTTCTTGGCATTATCATTACAAAGAAGAGATTCCGGATTTTTCTTACTTCGTATCTTTGGGTCAAATCGAGTCAAGCGGCTAAGCCACAAGAAGTTTTAAACTCTATATAAAATACTATATAAAATATTCCATATCCGTTGAAACTAGTATTTGTGGGTTTTGGCTTGAGCCGTACGAGATGAAATTCTCATATACGGTTCTCAGAGGGGGAGTCTTTCTTGGGTTACCTATCTCAATAAAGTATATGATTGGTTCGAGGAACGTCTCGAGATTCAAGCGATTGCAGATGATATAACTAGTAAATATGTTCCTCCTCATGTCAACATATTTTATTGTCTAGGGGGGATTACGCTTACCTGTTTTTTAGTACAAGTAGCTACGGGTTTTGCTATGACCTTTTACTATCGTCCAACTGTTACAGAGGCTTTTTCTTCTGTTCAATACATAATGACTGAGGCCAACTTTGGTTGGTTAATTCGATCAGTTCATCGATGGTCAGCAAGTATGATGGTTCTGATGATGATCTTGCACGTATTTCGTGTGTATCTTACGGGTGGTTTTAAAAAACCCCGCGAATTAACTTGGGTTACCGGGGTGGTTCTGGCTGTATTGACTGCATCTTTTGGCGTAACTGGTTATTCTTTGCCTTGGGATCAAATTGGCTATTGGGCAGTAAAAATTGTAACAGGCGTGCCTGAAGCTATTCCTATAATAGGATCACCTTTGGTAGAATTATTACGTGGAAGTGCTAGTGTGGGCCAGTCCACTTTGACTCGTTTTTATAGTTTACATACTTTTGTATTACCTCTTCTTACTGCCGTATTTATGTTAATGCACTTTCCAATGATACGTAAGCAAGGTATCTCGGGTCCTTTATAGAAAAGGCAGATCATAGATATTTGTAATTTATCATATCGGGGAGGGACAAGAGTCTTTCATTGCTACAAATATGGATTTTTTAAAAATAAGGCATGTTATTTGGATACTTCTATTCAACTCTGAAGTATTTTTTATTTGATACGAATAGAATAGTTGAAGTATATTTTCCTAAACAGAGGATGGATTATGGGAGTGTGTGACTTGAACTATTGATTGGCCCGTGCAGATATATGATTTTATCCGCCACATTGGAATTCACAACCCAATGTGTCTCTACATCCAACCATCACATCATGTCAATCCCTTTATATAGCATAGGATAATAGGATAGGCCGGTTCGCTTGAGGAGAATATTTTCTATGATCATACCCGAATCTTGTCATGCATGAAAAGGCTCCGTAAGATCCCTATAATAAGTGATGTGGAATGATCCAATGTTCTATTTATTCACTTTGTTTGATTTTTTTTTTAGTAATTTTTCTTAGAATTAATTTGATAATATAATTGGATAGTAATCTTAGTAAGTTTTTATAGTATGTAGATGCATTCATTTCCTCTGCATCAATCCTGATCTATGATACTATCGGAGTTAAATAAGGGATCTAAGGAAGAACAAGGGCTAAGATTTTCTTAGTAACAAGTAAAAATTTTGTATTTTTGTATGTAATACAATCAAGATATTGTGGGGATAAATACTAATCAAAAGACATGAGACAATCCAAAAAGCACTTGATCATGATCTAATTTGTAAGCCGACTTGGATATTGAGCATTTCCTTGTTGCCAGAACTTAATTCTTTGCAATGAATAATGAATCGTTGAAACTTGGGGAAATTTAATTTTATAAATCTTTTCTTACATAGAATAATTCTACATTATCTATGTAGATATGTATGAAATATAGATCTTCTATGGACCTATTTATGTTCTATGAATCTATTTCTGTTGTTCTATGAATCTATTTCTGTGATTCTTTTGATTCTTGCTCGAGCCGGATGATAAAAAATTCTCATGTCCGGTTCCTTTGGGGGATGGATCCACAAGGATTCACCTATCCAAATAACAAAAAAACCTGATTTGAATGATCCTGTATTAAGAGCTAAATTGGCTAAAGGGATGGGACATAATTATTATGGAGAACCTGCATGGCCCAATGATCTTTTATATATTTTTCCAGTAGTAATTCTAGGCACTATTGCATGTAATGTGGGCTTAGCAGTTCTAGAGCCGTCAATGATCGGTGAACCGGCGGATCCGTTTGCAACTCCGTTGGAAATATTACCCGAATGGTACTTCTTTCCCGTATTTCAAATACTTCGCACAGTACCCAATAAATTATTGGGTGTTCTTTTAATGGTTTCAGTACCAATAGGATTATTGACAGTACCTTTTTTGGAGAATGTCAATAAATTCCAAAATCCATTTCGTCGTCCAGTAGCCACAACAGTCTTTTTGATTGGTACCGCAGTAGCTCTTTGGTTAGGGATTGGAGCAACTTTACCTATTGAGAAATCCTTAACTTTAGGTCTTTTTCAAATTGATTAAACCGTTAAATACCACAACATAGATATCTAAGGAAGATCCAGAAGGGGATCTTCCTTAGATATATCAATCTTTTTATGATCTATTCTGCAAATATATGGACTGTGTCGGAGATTCAAATTTTCTTTTTTTCTAAAAAAAAAGAAAAAATGAAAAGAATCCAATGGATTTAAAATTATAACTTTTTCTTAAGTAAATTTATTGCAAAATGCTTCTGTACAGTGCTCAATATCTGTTTTACATCTTCTGTGCGAAAATCTTCCATTTTCATAAGATCTTCTTGACTGTGACTCAAAAGGTCCAATAATGTATGTATATTGGATCTTTTGAGACAATTATAGGTCCTGGAAGACAATTCTGATTGGTCAATAAAAATACATGTCAATGGAATTCCTTTTTTGTTTTTCTTGAGATTAGTGAATTTGTCTTGAAAGGAAAAAAGGGGTAGATTCCATCTGTTTTCATTTTCCTTGAAATTCATGTCCTCTTCCTCTGCATGTAGAAAAGGAATCAATAAATCAATCAAATTACGAGAAGCTTCATAAAGTGCTTCTTTAGGAGTTAAACTTCCATTTGTCCATATTTCTATAAAGAGTATCTCTTGTTTTTCATTCCCATTCCCATAAGAATGAATACTATGATTCGCATTTCGAACAGGCATAGATACAATATCTATAGGATAACTTCCATCGTGAGAGTCATTTGTGGATTTCATACGATATCCGCGATCTCTCTTGATTTGTAATTCAATAAACAAATCAATTGGTTCTGTCAGGTTAGCTATATGCTGTGTCGTGTCAACTATTTCTACAGAAGGTGGTGAGATGATATCTTGAGCTGTTATATATTTGGGACCTCTGACGCAAATGGATGCGTTCCTAACTCCATAAAGATTACTTTTCAATACAATCTCTTTCAAATTGAGTAAAATCTCATGTACTGATTCTTCAATACCTGCTATCGTAGAATATTCATGCAGCACATTTTCAGATGTTGCACGTGTGATACATGTTCCTTCTATTTCTCCAAGTAAAGCCCTTCGCATGGCAATACCTATGGTATCGGCTTGACCTTTCATAAGCGGGGACATAACGAAACGACCATAATAAAGACGCTTGCTGTCTACTCTTGATTCAACACATTTCCACTGTAGTGTTCGAGTGGATCCTACTACGTCTTCTCGAACCATACTCTTATTTTTCTTTTATTTAGAATTATTGTATCAGAATCATTGAATCATTTATTTTTCTTGGAATCTCTTGAATTCTTATTTCTACACACGTCTTTTTTTAGGGGGGCGACATCCATTATGCGGCATGGGTGTTACATCACGTACGAAACTTAATAGTATCCCATTTCTACGAATGGCTCGTAATGCCGCATCTCTTCCGAGACCTGGACCTTTTATCATAACTTCTGCTCGTTGCATACCCTGATCAACTAATGTATGAATAGCATTAAATGTCGCGGCTTGAGCAGCATAGGGTGTTCCTTTTCTTGTGCCTCTGAATCCAGAAGTACCTGCGGAAGCCCAAGAAACCACCCGACCTCGTACGTCTGTAATAGTTACAATAGTATTATTGAAACTCGCTTGAACATGAATAACTCCTTTTGGTATTCTACGTTCATTTTTATTTGAACCAATACGTGCATTCTTACGTAAACTAATTTTTGCTATAGGTTTTGTCATATTTTATTAGGTTATTTTTATAAGAATAAAAGAAAAAAGAATCAGAAATCTACATAAAGAGATGAGAATACCCATTTCATATGAAAACGAACCCTTTCTTATTTCTTTTTACATGTACATGGATTTTCTTTTCAAAAGAAAAATGAAAAAGTTCTTTACCCCTGTCTCTGTTTATGTCTCGGATTGGAACAAATAACTATAATTCGCCCCCGCCTACGAATCAAGCGACATTTTTCACAAATTTTACGAACAGAAGCCCTTATCTTCATATTTATCATTCCTTACTTTCATTCTAAATCTCTTTTTTTTGAAAACAAAAATCAGTTTATTGCATTTTTGAACTTTGAATTATATCTCTACGAAAAGGATGTTTAAAAGAATGATCTAATCGTTCGAATCTTTTTTGCGAAGTCTATAAATTATACGTCCCCTGGTTGAATCATAACGACTCATTTCGATTTTGACTCTATCTCCGGGTAGTATACGTATAAAACTGCGCCGGATTCTCCCTGAAATATAACCTAGAATTAGATCTTCATTATCTAATCGAACTCGGAACATACCGTTGGGTAGTGATTCAGTAATTAAACCCTCATGAATCAATTTCTGTTCTTTCATTCCAGGGAACCCCCTTTAAGTATTAACTAATAGAGGAAGAGTTCTATAATTAACTTCTCCTCTCTATTTTACAAATAGTAAGTTCAAGAGAAATTTAGGGTATCCTAGGAGAATTACCATATATAACACAAAATTTCTCCTCCAATTTTTTCTAATCGAGCTTCTCGATCTGTTATTATACCTCGAGAAGTAGAAAGGATTACAATTCCCATTCCACCTAAAATCTTAGGAATTTGTTGATAGTTGGAATATATTCGTAGACCAGGTCGGCTGATACGCTTTAAATTTATTTTCTTACCTTTCCTAGTCTTTCTATGTCGTAAGGTTGAAACCAAGAAATTTTTTTGACTTTCTTGATGTTTTCGAACGTTTTCAATAAAACCTTCTCGTAAAAGTATTTTCACAATGTTTTTAGTTATATTAGTAGATACTATTTTAACTCTTCCCTTTTGATCTATGTCAGCATTTCTTATAGAAGTTATTATATCGGCAATAATGTCCCTACCCATGACGAACTATAGTTATTGGTGCCCCCTAATTTTGATATAGTCAACATGCTTCTTTTTTGTTTTATTTTTTATTGAATTCTTTTTTTTTTAATTATTCTAGATTCTCAAAAATTATTAGAAATTTCAAATATATACATGAGACACACACAATCTATTAATCGGATCTATTTCAGATATTCTAATATTCTATTATTCTATATATAGATAGAAAGATAGGATATATTCTATTTTCATCTATAAGACTTCGGGTGCTAATGAAACTATTTTAGGAAAATTCAACTGTCGCAATTCTCGAGCAATTGCACCAAAAATTCGAGTTCCTTTTGGATTTCCTTCTTGATCAATGATAACCGCTGCATTGTCATCATATCGTATTATCATGCCGTTGTCACGTTTGAGTTCTTTACATGTGCGTACAATCACAGCTCTAATTATTTCTGATCTTTCTAAAGGCATATTGGGCACTGCTTCTTTGATTACAGCAACAATAACATCGCCAAGATGAGCATATCGGTGATTACCAGTTCCTATGATTCGAATACACATTAATTTTTGAGCTCCACTGTTATCCGCTACATTCAAAAGGGTCTGAGGTTGAATCATATCATTTTTATTTTAATCTCTTATTTCAAGATAATGGAAAAAAGAAATATTGTCTGTCCAGAGATAAAGAAATCCGTAGTTGTTTTTTTATTCTTAATACTCCTTCTTATTTTACTTTTGTTTACCTATCCTGAAATAACAAATTGAGTTCGTATAGGCATTTTGCATGCAGCTATTTCCATAGCAGCTTTGGCTACAGCTTCAGATACTCCACTCATTTCATAAATTATTCGGCCCGGTTTAACAACGGATACCCAATATTCGGGGGATCCTTTGCCCGAACCCATACGTGTTTCTGTAGGTCTTACAGTAACAGGTTTGTCGGGAAAGATACGTACCCATATCTTTCCACCACGACGCGCATATCGTGTCATTGCTCTTCGCCCTGCTTCTATTTGTCTAGCTGTGATCCAAGCAGGTTCAAGTGCCTGAAGAGCGTATCTACCAAAACAAATATGATTGCCTCGGCAAGATATTCCCTTCATTCTACCTCTATGTTGTTTACGAAATCTGGTTCTTTTAGGGTTATAGTTGATGGTTGTTTCTGAATTCCATCTCTACTGCAGAGCCGGACATGAGAATTTCTTCTCATCCAGCTCCTCGCGAATGAAATGATTCAATAAAATTACATATTACATAGAAATATGTAATTTTATTCTATCAAAAGACAAAAGAAAGAATATACTAATTTTTTTATATTGATTATATTGAATTTGTTACATAGGTAGGCTGTATATATAACTAGATAACTAGGCGTGTTTTTTTATATTTTATTTATATATATAGAATATATAGATAAAATATAGATAAAAAGAGTGCTTCTTTCTTTTAGCAAAATCTCTAAAGTCTTTTTCTTTACCTCTATTTAATCATGCCAATAGTCATCCAATAAATGAAACAAAAAGAAAGAAAGGTTTCGCGGGCGAATATTAACTCTTTTATCCTTCATTTGTAGGGTCAATTCATGACCATTCAGAAGAAATCCATTTTTTCTTGGTTCATTCCGCCATCCTACCCAATGAATCCTTAGGATTGATTCGTTTTCAAGAAAATCCTATGTAATCACAGGTTCCATCGTTCCCATAACTTTTCTATTAATACTTAGGCCTGAACTCTGCAATGGAGCTCTCAACAGAATCTGTTATTTGTTTCCGAGTCAATCTCCTCAGTTTTTCTTAACCCGAAGCTCAATTAAATTTTTCTCTATTTTCTATTATTTAGATTCTTTATTTTTCTATCTTAATTACATACTTATATATAATAGACTATATTATCCATATTGATTAGATTCTTTATATTATTATATATTATTATTTTATTATATTTGTATTGTATATTAATGTTGATGCTTTATAACACTGCCTTTTTTATGGTATAATTCTTCATAAACCATACATATGGGAATCATATATCATTTAATATCATTTAGATCTTTATTCTCTCTTTCTATCACCCTTCCTTTTTCCACATCCCTTTTTTTTTTCACAATTCAGAATCAGATTTCTTTTTTATGAAAAGGATTTCAGTTGCTACAACTATATGATTGATTCAGTCATATAGTAACTGTTTCTTGGGATCTCGACAATACGAAGCAATAAGTTGGTTATGAGTTTTGAGTTTCTTTAGTTTTGATAGTTATTAAGTTTATAGTGTGGTCAACCTATTTTTCTTTTCAGTCTCAATTCTAAATTCTAAAGAAAAAACTAACGAGTCACACACTGAGCATAGCAATTATACTAAAATTTAAATTAAATTTAAATAAAGGGTAAATCGAATTTTTATTAAACCTTATAGAATTCTAATTGTTCGTTTTTCTTTGATTAAGAAAAAAAATAAGAAAATATTTTCTAAAATTTCTCTATTGATGAGCATAATGGCGAGATAAAGAAAGTTCCATTATTCTTATTTTCTTATTCTTGGTTTACAAATATCCAAATTTTGATACCTAAGATTCCATAAATAGTTCTAACTGTATGGGAACAGTGATCAATTTTAGCGCGAATTGTTTGTAGGGGAACCCTGCCTTCTCTGATCCATTCGACACGTGCAATCTCTTTTCCGTCGATACGTCCTGCAATTTGCACTTGAATTCCTTTTGTACCGGTTTGTTCAGTTAATTCAATAGCTTTTTTCATTGCCTTTCGAAATGAGACTCTATTTTTTAATTGTAAAGCTATATATTCTGCGAGAATATTAGGTTGTCCGTAAGGTTTTTCAATTCTTGTGATAGCAATGTTGAGTCTCCGGTTTACAGAATAAAACTCTTTTTGTACATTCATCTGTAATTCTTCGACTCCCCGTGTTCGTCCTTCTATTAATAAATTGGGAAATCCAATATAGATTATGACCTGAATCAAATCTATTCTTTTTTGAATTACTATATAAGCAATTCCTTCGAAACCTGAGGATATTTTCTTATTTTTTTTTACATAGTCCTTAATACAATTCCGTATTCTTTCATCTTCTTGTAGACCCATGGAAAAATTTTTTGGTTTTGCGAACCAAAAAGAATGATGACTCTGAGTTGTTCCAAGTCTGAAACCAAGTGGATTTATTTTTTGTCCCATATTTTTCTATTATTTTTCCATCCATTTTTTTCTAAATAGGAATCTAAATCTTATATTTTTCTTTTAAAAAAATCTTTATATGACAAGTGGTTTTTTTTATCAGATAACTACGTCCTCGAGCCCGGGGTTTTAACTTTTTCACAATAGTACCTCTATTGACTTCAGCTTTACTAATAAATAAATCAACTTCATTCAAACCCATATTATGACTAGCATTTGCTGCTGCAGAATAAACTAATTTTAAGATTGGATAAGATGCCCTATAAGGCATTAGTTCTAGTATCATGAGTGCTTCCTCATAAGAACGTCCACGAATCTGATCAATTACTCTTCGTGCTTTGAAAACAGACATACATATATTTTGAGCTAAAACTTTTGCTTCTCTATTTTCGTTCTTTATCATAAAAGTTTTCCCCCGCCAATGAATGATAAGTGCCTAGGTGAAGTATAGTATAAGATAAGTCAGAAAAGTCTAAGTCTTATTAGTCTACTCTAAAATCTAAAAAGAAATATACCTATACTCTTACTATAAGATAAAAGATAAAGACTCT